AATGAAATGTCACAATATTTTTTTTATACATGCCGAAGTGATGGAAAACAAAAAATATCTTTTACATATCCACCAAGTTTGTCAACTTTTTTTGAAATGATACAACAGAAGATTCTTTTGTGCACGACAGAAAAGCTATTTTCAGAAGAACTATATAATCATTGGGTTTATACCAATGAAATTAATATAATAAAATTATAAAAATTAATAATAATAATTAGAAACAAATTTTCTTTATATTCTTTCTGATATTATATTAAAAATAACGATATATCCTTTATCTTAATAAACTTTTTAGAAACTATATCTATATATATAAGTAAGAAATTACTAAAAAAATTGATACATAAAATAAGTAAAAAAAGAGATAAGAAGAGATCCGTCCTCCACTTACATATTTAATAACTTCTGCTACAAAGAAACTGGTAATACCAATACCGTTCGTAACTTCATCAATTACTTGTTTATCAAAAAAATGAGTTAGTCCGGTTAATCCTCTTATAGCCCTATTTAAGATTTTTGAATAAAAAATGTCTATGTAACCACGATTATATGACCAATCATATATTACATTTATGATTTTGTCCCAGAGACTTCTCCTAGGACCCATTTTAACAAAAAAATTGATTAAGTTAAAATTATGAAAATATGAATAAGCGGGCCCATATAAAAGAGACGCTATAAAAATTCCGAAATAAGCTATACTGACTGAAAAAATTGCATTTATTAAAAATTCATACCAATCAAAATAATGGTTAGAATTTGAATGTAACAAGTTTATTGACGGAGTTAACCATTTTGATAATATATCAAAATGATCACTTATTCCTTGACCAAAAGGAATTCCTATGGATCCAACGAAAAAAGTAAATAAGACCAATACAAGAAGTGGAAATAACATAGTATTGTCCGATTCATAAGGATATGCGGCAATTTTTTTAGTGGCAAAATTATTAATAGTAATAAGAGGTCGCATCCTATTTATTACTAGATTACCATCAATTGGATATGTTTTTTTCGAAAAAAAGGAATCCCTTTGATTATTATTCATTGGCGATAAAAAAAATTTATTTTTTCTCACTTTAGGTCCTTTTTTGCCCCATATGGATATTGAATAGAACGCATTATTTTTTTTGCCGCTGTGGTTTTGAAAATTAACGTTCAAATGCCCTTCAAAAGTAAGTAAATACATCCGAAACATATAAAATGCAGTTAATCCTGCTGTGAAACAAGCTATTATTGCGAAAATCGGCGAATATAACCAACTATCATTAAGAATTTCGTCTTTGGACCAAAAACAAGCAAGGGGTGGAATACCACAAAGAGAAAGTGTACCCAATAAAAATGAAGTTTTTGTAATTGGCACATATTTTGTTAAACCGCCCATAAGAGCCATGTTCTGACTTTTATCTGGAGAATATCCAACAACGGTTTCCATTGAATGAATAATGGATCCAGATCCTAAAAATAACAATGCTTTCGAATAGGCATGACTGATCAAATGAAATAAAGCAGCTCGATAAGATCCCATGCCTAAAGCTAACATAATATAACCCAATTGAGACATTGTAGAATAGGCTAAACTTCTTTTAATGTCTCTTTGAGCAAGAGCCAAAGTAGCTCCTAATAGTATTGTTATTATACCCACCAAAGAAATTATATTCATTATATAAGGTATGACTGTAAAAAGAGGAAAAAGTCGAGCTACAAGAAAAATCCCCGCTGCTACCATAGTAGCAGCATGTATAAGAGCTGAAATAGGAGTAGGACCTTCCATGGCATCTGGTAACCATACATGAAGGGGGAATTGCGCGGATTTAGCAACCACACTAACAAATAATAGGGAAGCACACAAAGTAAGAAATAAAGAATTGGTCCCATCATTATCAATCAAATTATTGGCTATTTCGAACAAATCCCGAAATTCAAAACTACCCGTTATCCAATAAAGACCTAAGATTCCTAAAAATAAACCAAAATCCCCTACACGATTCGTTACAAAGGCTTTTTGACAAGCACTTGCCACAAGGGGTCGCGTGAACCAAAACCCTATTAATAGATACGAACACATTCCAACTAATTCCCAACAAATATAAATTTGTATCAAATTGGAACTAGTAACTAATCCCAGCATGGAAGCATTAGAAAAACTCATATAAGCAAAAAATCTCAAATAGCCTTGATCATGAGACATATAATTGTCACTATAAATAAGAACCATTATTCCAACAGTAGTAATTAATATTAACATAATGGAAGTAAGCGGATCTATCAAATGGCCGAAATCTAAGGAAAAATCATTATTGATGGTCCAAGACCATACATATTGGTAGATAGGACTGCCATTTATTTGTTGAATAGACAGATCGGCTGAAAAAATCATAACGATACTTAGTAATAAAACACTAGGAAAAGCCCATATACGACGAATATTTTTTGTTGCCGCCGGAACAAGGAGAAGCCCCAACCCTATTGCTATAGGAACTGGAAGGGGAACGAAAGGTATGATCCACGCATATTGATATGTATGTTCCATAATAAAATTAAACTTTTTTATTAATTGTTTTGTTTAATTGTTTCCGATTCACCAGCTCTTATATATTTTGAAAGGAGCAAAAAAAAATCAAGATATGAAAAGACTCCAATTTTAAAATTGAAAATATTCAAATAAAAAAAGAAGTTAAAATCAAATGATAAGATTAAGTCAATGTTTAAAAGTTATTACTTATATTACTTAATATAATTATTACCTAAGATATTTATGAAGATACAGAATATGTATTCTATTTTCAACCATTTATTATTTATTATTACAATAATTTAGTTTAAATCCATAGAACAGGTAAAATACAAAAAAAGTACTTGATTTTGATATATATTCTATCATCCACCAATAACTCAACCTGATAAAAAAAGCCCTCGTTATTTTAGTTAATTTATTTGGAATCAGTATTCGGAATCATTAATTGAATTAGTTCTGAACTAGTTCGTTGTGAAACTGAGTGAGTTGCTTATATTCCTTCCAATAAAACAACTTATGTTTGCGGTAACCTCTATGATATCCGTCAATTTGTTACTCGTCACTTCAGTTCTTTGCGAACTGCAATAAAAAAATGTCTTTTTTTGTTTTCATTTCGAAATGGGAATGGATTGAGAACAGAACTATCTAGTTGCAACTCTTCAATTCCATAAGAAACCGCACGAAAAGCCATTACATTCTTAAAGCTAACACCGCCCCACACCACAAGATAATTATTATTACTACAGATAATTATTATTGAACGTTCAAATAGCAATAGGAATTTGAATGATATTTTAAAAAAGTGTCCTCAAGATATTGCATTGAATTGCCTCCTTCAATCTCGACGATTGAAGATGGATGGGCTATTATGATTTAGAGCAAGCCGCTATGGTGAAATCGGTAGACACGCTGCTCTTAGGAAGCAGTGCTAGAGCATCTCGGTTCGAGTCCGAGTGGCGGCATCTTATAAAATAAAATCAAAAAATAAGAGTAAAATAAATACTCGAATAACTCCTATAATGTATAGGTATTAAATTATGGATTTCCATTCCAATGTTGGAGGACATCTTTTTTTAGGATTTTTATGATATTTTTTACTTTAGAACATATATTAACTCACATTTCTTTATCGATTGTTTCCGTTGTAATTACGATTTTTTTTATGAACTTATTAGTCCACGAAATCGTAGAACTATATGATTCGTCGGAAAAAGGAATGGTAGCTACTTTTGTTTGTATAACGGGATTATTAGTTATTCGTTGGATTTATTCAGGACATTTACCCTTAAGTGATTTATATGAATCATTAATGTTCCTGTCATGGAGTTTCTCCATTATTCATATGGTTCCCCATTTTAGGAACCATATGAATTATTTAAATGCAATAACTGCACCAAGTGCTGTTTTTACCCAAGGATTTGCTACTTCAGGTCTTTTAACTAAAATGAATCAATCCGCAATATTAGTACCGGCTCTACAATCACAGTGGTTAATGATGCACGTAAGTATGATGGTATTGAGCTATGCAGCTCTTCTGTGTGGATCATTATTATCAATAGCTCTTCTAGTCATTACATTTCGAAAAAATATAGATATATTTGGTAAATATAAAAACAATAATTTACTGGTTGGGCGATTTCCCTTTGACGAAATCCAATACGCGAATAAAATAAGCAATGTTTTACAAAACAATTGTTTTATTTCGTTTCGAAATTATCACAGGTATCAATTAATTCAGCAATTGGATTGTTGGAGTTCTCGTATTATTAGTCTCGGGTTTCTATTTTTAACCATAGGTATTCTTTCGGGAGCGGTATGGGCTAATGAAGCGTGGGGATCATATTGGAATTGGGACCCAAAAGAAACTTGGGCATTTATTACTTGGACAATATTCGCAATTTATTTACATACTAGAACAAATGAAGATTTGCAAGGCTCGAATTCTGCAATTGTGGCTTCTATGGGATTTTTTTTTATTTGGATATGCTATTTTGGAGTAAACCTATTAGGAATCGGGCTACATAGTTATGGTTCATTCACATTAACATCTAATTGAGGAAAATACCTTACGAATACAATACACAAGAATAGCATCTGAAAGTTTTATGAGTTTTTGAGAACCATTTGAATCACTACTTTATTCAAATGGTTCTCAAAAGCTACAAAAGTATCTGATTACAATTAATTTAATTCTTTTTTTTTACTTTAAAGATAAAGAAGTAATAAAGAAGACTTATTTAGTTTTCATTGTACATTGTACAACTGAACCAAAAAAAAATTATTTTTTTTTGTATCTTTTTTTCTTTTTATATGTCTTATTGATGAAAACTATCTATAAAAATAATTAGCTAGAATAGCTTCTACCTTGTCAATTGATAGTGAGAAAACGAAATCCGGATAAATACCAATACCTATTACGGGTAGAAAAATACAGATTGAAACAAATAGTTCTCGTGGTCCAGAATCAAAAAAATGAGAATTTGGAGAATGAAATTGCTTGTATCCATAGAACATCTGACGTAACATAGATACTGAATAAATAGGAGTTAATATCATTCCAATTGCCGCTACAAAAATGATTAGTATTTTTGGCATTAAAAGATATTTTCGGCTCGTTATTAGTCCAAAAAAAACCACCAATTCTGCAACAAAACCACTCATTCCAGGCAATGCAAGTGAAGCCATCGAGAAACTACTGAACATTGTAAATATTTTTGGCATTGGGATAGCTATTCCTCCCATTTCGTCGAGATAAACAAGACGTATTCTATCGTAACTAGTTCCTGCCAAGAAAAAAAGTGCAGCACCAATAAATCCATGAGAGATCATTTGTAAAATGGCCCCATTGAGTCCTGTATCAGTTATTGAACCAATTCCTATAATTATGAAACCCATATGAGATACGGAGGAATAGGCAATTCTCTTTTTTAGATTGCGCTGACCGAGAGATGTTGAAGCTGCATAGATTATTTGAATTGTGCCTATTATCATCAACCAGGGAGAAAATATAGAATGAGCGTGGGGTAATAATTCCATATTGATCCGAACCAATCCATATGCTCCCATTTTTAATAAGATTCCGGCTAAAAGCATACATGTACTGTAATGTGCTTCTCCATGGGTATCTGGTAACCATGTATGTAGAGGTATAATCGGCAATTTGACAGCATAAGCAATAAGAAACCCAAAATAGAATATTATTTCCAATGCCACAGGATATGATTGATTGGCTGATGTTTCAAAATTTAATGTTGGTTCATTGGAACCATATAAACCCATACCCAGAACTCCCATTAAGAGAAAAATAGAACCCCCTGCAGTGTACAAAATAAATTTTGTAGCTGAGTACAAACGGTTCTTCCCTCCCCACATGGATAAAAGTAGGTAGACAGGAATTAATTCTAATTCCCACATGATAAAAAAAAGTAAAAGATCCCGAGAAGAAAATGGTCCTATTTGACCGCTGTACATTGCTAACATGAGAAAATGGAACAATCTAGAATCTCGAGTAACCGGCCAGGCCGCTAAAGTAGCTAAGGTAGTGATGAATCCCGTGAGTAAAATGGGTCCAATGGAAAGTCCATCGATTCCTAATCTCCAGTGAAAATAAAAAAACTGGATCCATTTATAATCCTGTTCTAATTGGATTAATGGATCGTCCAATTGGAAATGATAACAGAATACATAGGCCGTTAGAAGTAGTTCTAATAGACATATACAAATAGTATACCATCTAATAACCTTATTTCCTCTATGAGGGAAAAAGAAAATGAAAGTACCTGCGAATATCGGCAAAACAACAATTATTGTTAACCAAGGAAAATCATTCGTGGTAAAGACAAGATACACTTTGACCAGAAAAACCCGTGCTCGAAAGAAAATAATTTATCGAGTACGGGTTTTTGTCGGTAAAGAAAAAAATGGATTCAAGTGGAATTTTCTGGAACGTATCAATAAGCTAGACCCATACTACGAGTTGTTTCATGCCATAAATAAACCCGGACACTCAGGAAATCCGTTGGACAAGCGGATTCACACCTTTTACAACCTACACAGTCTTCTGTTCTTGGAGCAGAAGCAATTTGCTTAGCTTTACATCCGTCCCAAGGTATCATTTCTAATACATCAGTGGGGCAGGCGCGTACACATTGGGTACACCCTATACATGTATCATAAATCTTTACTGAATGTGACATTGGATCTATAAATTTTTTTAACCTCATAAATTTTCGATCTAGTAAAAGTAGTAAATGAATTATATATTCTATACACCAGACGAATCAATGATTTAGATTTACCAGAATCAATCTAGTTCTGGATCTGCTCATGAAAGAGTACCAAGATACTTTGATTTATCACGTCGTTTTAGCAAACAGCGCCGTAGGCTTATGTCACACATATCAATTTCAATTGGCGAATAGTCTATATTTTTATTTATACCATTATTTATTCAACAAATTAGATTGATTGATACGCGTTGATTTTCTGTTACGATGAATTGATGAAACAATAGCTAATCCAATAGCTGCTTCAGCAGCTGCAATTGCTATAACAAAAATTGAGAAAACGTCTCCTTTTAATTGGCGATTATCAAATAAATCAGAAAATGTTACGAAATTAATATTAACTGCATTCAGTATAAGTTCAAGACACATAAGCGCTCGAACCATATTTCGACTTGTAATCAATCCATAAATACCGATGGATAATAAAAAGGCACTCAAACCAAGTACATGTTCGAGCATCATTGACCAACTCCTCATCAATCTCGATTCATTTCAATATGAACAATAAATAGAATTTAAAGAAAAGAACAAGTCCCTATTACCTATTATATTATTATAATTTATTTTTTTTTTATTTTATAATTATTTAGTACTGACGAGCCATAGCAATTGCACCTATCAAGGCAACTAAAAGAATTATCGAAATAAGTTCAAATGGAAGAAAAAAATCTGTTGATAAATGAATCCCAATTTGTTGACCATTATTAATCAAGTCCTGCTCTATAATCTGGTTTGATCTTGTAGTCCAAATAATCCCGTACCATGACGTATCTGGGATAGTAGTAATTAGTGAAACAAAAATACTTGTACAAACCAGTGAAGTGACTCCGTCTCCAACGGCCCAAAGATGGAAATCTTTGTAATATTCTGAACCATTCATGAACATCACAGCAAATACAATTAATACATTTATTGCTCCCACATAAATAAGGAGCTGCGCAGCAGCTACAAAGTGGGAGTTCGATGGAATATGGAATAAGGATGTACAAACAAGAACTAATCCCAATGAAAAAGCAGAAAAAATTGGATTGGTAAGTAATACCACTCCTAGACTCCCCACTATAAGACCCAATCCCAAAAAAACTAAAAGAAAATCGTGTATTGGTCCAGGTAAATCCATTCTATGTAAAATAAGAGATAATTTTTAAGTCGAAATTTTTCATAAACCTATTGACCAAACCAGGAAAAAAGAAGTTACCCTATTGATACGTTCCTAATTGAATTAAATCTAATGGGGTGTGGGTTGATATAGATACACTTATTAGTTAAATGATTGAATACATTTCTCTATCCGAAAGTTTCGTTCGAAATTAATATTAATCGATTTTTTTTATTAACTGTTTATATAATATATATACTCTATAAAAAAATATATATATGTAGAGTATATATGAATCCATTTCCAATCCAAAGCAATTCATTATTCTCAGCACTCCATAGTTGTTAAAATTTTAGTTTTAGTTATTGACCAAGCAAGATGAAAGAAGCTGCGCTACTTTAGATCAAAACTAAATCTTAGTATTAGTAATCGGTAATTGTTCTTGAATCAAGTGGTTTACCCACGGCTTTTTTGGTTTGAGTCGAATTCATAATTGTTCTGATTGTGTAATCGTCGATTACTGACATTGGCAACCGACCCAAAGCAATTTGATTATAATTCAACTCGTGACGATCATAAGTAGAAAGTTCGTATTCTTCAGTCATTGATAAACAATTCGTTGGACAATACTCAACGCAGTTACCACAAAATATACAGATTCCGAAATCAATACTGTAATTAAGCAATCGTTTCTTTCGAATAGAAGTTTCCAATTTCCAATCAACAACGGGTAGATCTATAGGACATACCCGAACACAGACTTCACAAGCAATGCATTTATCAAATTCAAAGTGGATTCGACCACGGAAACGTTCCGATGTGATCAATTTTTCATAAGGATATTGAATAGTTACAGGTAAACGATTTGCATGGGATAAGGTAATCATAAAACTTTGACCGATATACCTTGCAGCTCGTACTGTTTGTTGGCCATAATTCATGAACCCAGTTACCATGGGGAACATATCTTGAATATCTATGAATAATTTTATGTTTCTTTCTCTTGTTTGAGATTTGAGAGAAGTTATGAATCTAGAATAGGCTGTGCCTTTACAGTGAAAAGAGTTGGGAAGAGGTTGTCAATAATAGATTACCTAAAGAAATAGGTAAAAGAAATTTCCATCCAAGATTTAATAGTTGGTCCATTCTCATTCTAGGTAAAGTCCATCTTGTTGTGATAGAAATGAACAGGAACAAATAAGCTTTAGCTAATGTAATAAAGATACCAATGGTCGTTCTAAAGACTCCACCCACTTCATTTATTCCGAAAAGCTCAGGACTTAATATGTACGGAATAGAGAGATTCCAGCCGCCCAAGTAAAGAACTGTTACAAATAATGAAGAAACTAGTAGATTTAGATAGGAAGCAACATAAAATAAACCAAATTTTATACCTGAATATTCGGTTTGATAACCTGCTACTAATTCTTCCTCTGCTTCTGGTAAATCAAAAGGTAATCTCTCGCATTCTGCTAGGGAAGAAATTAAAAAAACAGTAAAACCTATAGGTTGGCGCCACAGATTCCAACCCCAAAAACCATATTTTGACTGCGCCTCAACTATATCAACTGTACTTGAACTGTTAGATAATCATAGTCGGTGATAACATCACTATTCCCATCGCTATTACAAAACCGTACATGAGACTTAAGCTTCATACGGCTCCTCGACGGCCACAAATAAATCTAAGGACTGGTTCAATATTATCTCGATATACTTTACTTATTTTGTAGAGTAGATAGAGTAAAGATACATCGGAGAGTCCAAAATTAGACCAATGCAATTCTGTCTGCTATAATAAAACAAATGCTTCTGAATTGATCTCATTCTTTTTAATTGCAATTTTTTGTTCAGTAATAACTTAATACTTCAATAAAATACTCGTTGCGTTGTATCACGTTGTTTCAATAGAAATTTCGACTTATTTTTTTTAGACAAAGAATTAGACATTCTATTATATTAGTTCATGAATCATGATAAGAATTCTATCTGTATTAATCTGGACAAAAAAAATAAATAAAGGATTACTTCGTTCCTGATAGTAATTTGTTTAATCAGTGGGTAGGAGCATACTCTGGATCGGGATCGTGGGAAAGTACTGCTTGATCATTTCTACTAACTTAAAGCCCCATTAGGATTCCTTTTATGCATAAATATCCCTTTGGATAATTTACTTCCATTATCTCCATTACTAATCCTTTGTGTACCTTGGTATTCCTAACCGTCCACTCGTTTTTATTCGATCTCCGGTATGGTAATACATACAATAATAAAAACTCCATACAGTTTCTCTTTTGTACCCGCTTCAAACTATGATGACTAATCAACCAATCTTGCTTGGGGTAACCCGTTTATACTGTTTATATTTATGTCCGCTTAACTCTTGTACCTAGGTAATGAGACTCAATCTTTTTACTGCCAATTTCTAAGCTGTTTTCTTTCACTCATATAACTATCTGGTTTAGCTCATCGCCCCGAATGTTGAATAAAAAAAAATGAGGATATCTATTCAATACATTCCACTTTCTTTTTTCCTAGAACGAAAATGCAAATAAATTAGGTCAAATAAAAAAGTCCATGTTCCAACGAATCACACGTAGAGATATTGATAACACACATGGAGTTAATGGTATTTCATAACTAATCGATTGAGCAGCAGCTCGTAGACCACCTAAAAAGGAATATTTATTATTCGATCCATATCCTGACATAAGAAGTCCAATAGGAGCAATACTTGAAATGGCAATCCATAAGAAAACCCCTATATTTAGGTCGGCTAAAACAAGGTGATAGCCAAAAGGAATTACTGAAAAACTTAGTAAAATGGATATGACCGCTATAGACGGTCCGATACTGAATAAACTAATATCGCCTCTAGATGGGATAAGATCTTCTTTGAAAAGTAATTTTGTACCATCTGCTAGAGCTTGAAGAATTCCCAAAGGACCCGCGTATTCAGGTCCAATACGTTGTTGTATCCCTGCAGATATTTGTCTTTCTAACCACACAATTACTAGTACCCCTATTATGATTCCCAATACAGGAGTAAGAATAGGAACAAGTAACCAGACGAGCCCATAAACCTCTTTTAAGGATTCCGATCTGGAAAAAGAATTGATAGCTTGTACTCTTGTCGTATCAATTATCATTTCAACGATCAACTTCTCCCATAATAATATCGATACTACCTAGTATTGTCATAATATCAGCCAATTTCATTCTTTTAACTAGCTGAGGAAGAATTTGCAAATTGATAAAACCGGGCGGACGAATTTTCCATCTCCAGGGAAAAACACCCCGATCTCCTATCAGAAAAATTCCCAATTCCCCCTTCGGAGCTTCCACTCTTACATAAAGTTCTTGTTTAGATAATTCAAAAGTAGGCGCAGGTTTTTTACTAATGAATCGATAATCAAATTCATTCCATTGGGAATCCTTTGTTCTATCAAAGCGCCGTACCTCTAAATTCTCATAGGGCCCCCCTGGAATTCCTTCCAGAGCTTGTTGAATAATTTTTATGGATTCCGCCATTTCACTGATTCGGACTAAATAACGAGCTAACGAATCTCCTTCTTTTTGCCATTGTACTTCCCAATCAAATTCGTCGTAACACTCATAATGATCGACTTTACGAAGATCCCATTCAATTCCGGACGCTCGTAGCATTGGTCCTGATAAGCCCCAATTTATTGCCTCTCCTCCACCAATAATGCCCACCCCTTCAACTCGTTCCAAAAAAATGGGATTACGCGTAATAAGCTTTTGATATTCAGTAATCCCTGTTAAAAAATAATCACAGAAATCAAAACATTTATCTATCCAGCCATAAGGTAAATCAGCAGCTACCCCTCCGATACGGAAATAATTATGCATCATTCGCATACCTGTCGAAGATTCGAACAGGTCATATATCAATTCCCTCTCTCGGAAAATATAGAAGAAAGGAGTCTGCGCGCCGATATCTGCCATAAAAGGGCCAAGCCATAACAAATGAGAAGCTATACGACTCAGTTCTAGCATAATTACTCTAATATAGCTCGCTCTTTTCGGTACTTGAATATTTCCCAACTGTTCTGGTCCATTTACCGTTATTGCCTCTGTAAACATAGTAGCTAAATAATCCCAGCGTGTTACATAAGGAAGATATTGTATAATTGTTCGATTTTCAGCAATTTTTTCCATCCCTCTGTGTAAATACCCCAATATGGGTTCACAGTCAATAACATTTTCCCCGTCTAGAGTAACGATGAGTCGAAGAACACCATGCATTGATGGGTGGTGAGGACCCATATTGACTATCATGAGGTCTTTTCTTGTAGTTGGTACAGTCATATATTTTTTCCCCGATTCATTATTCCATGAAGTGCTGAAACCGAAATGAAGTTCATCAAATTATAATAATAATAAATATATCTATAATAAGATTTTAATATTTAAAGTATAATAGAAAATAATAAAAATCTAATAAATCCAATAATTCAAAACTAATCTTAAAATTCACTTAATGAGTTTGTTTTTGGCTCCCGAATATCCAATTGACTAATTAATTCTTTATAACGTACTCTATTTTTCTTTGACAAATAAACCAGCAGCCGTTGACGTTTTCCCAGAATTTTCCGTAGACCTCTCTGAGATAAATAGTCTTTTCTGTGCAATTCTAAATGGGAAGTAAGTCTACGTATTTTATTGGTGAAACTGAATACTTGAAATTCAACAGACCCCTTATTTTCTTCTTTTTCTTCTTGCGAAATAACTGAAATTAATAAATTTTTTACCATAAAAAGAATTTGTTCCCCCCCCCCTTTTTTTTACAGATATGGATTTTACTGATCAGTAATAATAATGCCAGTCATTCTAATTTCTTATACAATACACAAAAATTACAATACACAAAAATCTGTATTTATACTTCTTTTTTTTATCGAATTCAAATGTAATTAATCTATTTTCAATTTTATTTGGATGTGGATACAAAAGGGCGGTACATTTATAACCCACAAAAGAGAAGAATTTGAACTTAAGATAAGAAGATTATGACGACTCATTACTAGATATAATTGCTAAGCTAAGATAAAGTCATTGAATCAGTATCATGTACCAGAATAGAATATAACACAAGGCGTGTGTGTATATTTGTTTGTCTTCATCTACTATACCGGCCAGATATGCCACTTGATCCATGTAAATGTACCATCAACTTATTATCAATCATGGATACATATGTATCCTTAACATACTGAAACGACTACCATTATTGGTATCAAACCAATAGCGATTCATACAAGCTAAATCTTCTAATCGATAATTGGGCCAAAGAAATAATTTTAACTTAAAAATTTTATTTATATCTACATCAGGATGCTTATCCTCATAAAAAAATTCACCACAGTTCCTTGCACTATTCCCATTGCAAAATACTTGGTTTCTATCCCCAACATTGACATTTCTCGAATTTAAACAAATTTGAATTCTCAATTCTCTACGACGTCTAGGAGATAAAATATTTTCAGGAACAATAAAATCATTAAGACCATTCTTATCAACATTTCTTTTTTCTTGACATCTTCGATTAGTTTGGTGCTGACTCTTATGCACCCGTGAAATAGCTATGGTTTGGTACATGATCCATTGTCCATCCCATTTTGTGGATAGCCGAGTTGGTTCAATAATCAATAGTCCCCCTTTTTCCAAATTGAAAAAAGTCATAAACTCTGGCTTTCCAATCAGCATTGCAACCGGATTTATTTCGTCTCTTTGAATAAAGGCTGCAGCCATTTCATTTGGATCTCTTAATCTAAGGAGTAGCCAAAATATCTTTAAATTATTGATTGCTGTTTGGCTCAAAGAAAAAGTCGTTTTCAATTGAAATTTCAAAAGAAAATATCTTTTCAGGAAGAGTTTTAACATCAACCGGGAAATATATTTAGTTTCCTCGATGTATTCAAGAACGTCTGAGTCTGATCCCCACAAATCTTCTTCAACATAGTCTTCTAATGGATCATATCCAAGATATCCTGGGATTGGCTCTTGTTTTTCTTCTTGATTTAGATTCTGTAATTCAACTTGATTTAGCGAATCTAAATCAAGCTCTAATTCAACTTGATTTAGATTCGCTAATTCAAGCCATTTTTTTAGCTTTTGGGTGGTTGTTAGATTGTTTTCTTTTATATTCGAATTAAAAAGAAGTAAATTGATTGGTATGATCCACGGCTCAGTCTTATATACATCATAAAATAACCAAAATTCTGGGAAAAACCAAGGTTCCCAATTTGATTTTGATATAGGCCCATTTAGTCTTTTTTCATTCATTCCCTTCCAGTCAAAAGATGTTTTTGTTTGATTGGCTGCCGGGTTGATTTGGTTTTGGTTATGAATTGTGAGATTAAAAAGATTATGATTATTATCAATTTTATCAATTATTTGATAATAATAATAACGAGTCTTAGTATTTTTTTTTATGTTGGTACTGGCATTTGTCCATTCATCAATATCGCTCGTTTTTCTAAGCCCAAAATTAAAAGCTCTCCAATCAAAATATTTCCTATCCGGATTTTGATTCCTATCAATAATAGAATCTTTTCGTAGATAATTACTAAGATCTATATCTGCTGGTAAATAATCAAATTCAGGATTATCTCTATTATAGATATAGAGGATCCTTCGGGCTGCGTTTACTTGTAATGGAAACCCATAAATATATGAACCCTTCTTATCTTCATATTCATAATTAATATATTTATTTGATAAAAGATCATATTTGTAGTTTTTTATTAATTTCTTTTTTTGGCTCCACAATGAATTCACTGCATAATTGTTTTGTTTCTCGTAATGAATTAATTGGTCTTTTTTATATGAATCGAAATTTCTTGGGTTTGTTTTTTGAACCATAAAACTTTGATTGATTCCATTTCGCCATTTTTGTGGTAGTAATCTAGACCATGTAGTCTGAGATAAGTCGTATTGATAGTGATCATTACCCATTAACCAGCTTTTCCATTCATTCATTCCAAAACTGTGAAGTTTCTTATGCCTTGATTCGCAATGAAATATTCCTTGTGCTCCAATAAAATATTTTATTCTATCTTTTAGAAAAGGAATTGTTCCGTGATATTGAAATACGGATTTCAAGTGATACTTGTTGATAACTTGAGTTTGTGATAATTTGTAAAATACATATGCCTGTGACAAAGAAGCGAGGTCGCAAAAAATCTGTGAATTCTTATTAAAAATAGACTTTCTTTTTCTTATAGTCGAAAAAAAAGAAATTGGATTTTTAGTTTTTTCATCAATTCTTTTTTTATTTGTTTCATCATTGGAACTGTATTTATCAGTAATTTGTTTTTTTGATTTAAGTAAAATTTCTACATCGATTTCGGGAATATTCATAATGATACGTAAAAAGATATCAAAGATATCTATGTATATCCTTTCAATAAAAATGTTCATAAAATAGTGACATTTACGTATTGGTCGGGCACTTCTCCGTTTTAATATCTGCCAAATCTTTTTCGGCGATTCTAATCTTTTATCATCACAACTTGTTTCGTTAGGACTAATGGTTATATCCGTAGTTAAAAATATGTTTTTCTTGTCTTTTGACATTTTTTCGATTTTATTTCTGATTGTACTTGTCTTATCAGCCAGATCCTTGATCTTTTTTTCTGTCAGTGAAAAATTTGTCCAATCCATGGATCTAATTCGAATGGCCGGTTCATTAATCATCTGATTACTTATTATCAAATTATTTTTATTTGATTCATATACTTCCTTTAATCCAAATAATGGAATTACTTTTGCAAACTCTTTCATTATTCTTTTTATAAATCGAACTATTTTTATTTTCATAACCCATCTTGTTTTTTCATTTAATCCCTTTAGAAACTTTTTTGTTCGTTCTTTTATAATTTCTTGAGCTGGAAAACTTCGATTTTTCCTCTTTTTAAGTTTTTTTTGAAGGTGTTTCCAAATAGGTTTAAAAAAGGAAGGTCGTCTTCGGCTATAACCAAAAGGGTGTTTAGTCTCCGTTCCAAAAATTGTTAAAAAATAAAAATTCGGCATTGAATCTCTATGATGGGATTGTAGCTTAGATCTGTGCCACGGTTTCAGAGAAAAAGGACATAGGATCTTTATATGAATACCTTCGAATAACCAATTTCGAGGAAATTCCCCTTCTGCTAATTGAACACCGCTATAGGTGCAGTTAAAATGTCTTTCTCTTTTCCACTCTTCAAAATCCTCGTACCACTCGGGGGGTTGAAAAAATAGTATACGCCCCAAATTTTTGGCTATTATCAACAAAGGCAATACTATATATTTTCTAAGAATTGATTGAGTTACTAATAAAGAACCCCTTATTATATAACCATGTCGAGTTTTTTTCCAATCTTTTTTTACTTGCTTACAGTAGTTATTCCAACTTTTTTTTCTAGTTCTATCTATATCCATCGTTTTTATCGACCCTTTCTCGCCATAATCGTAAGTCCTTAATTCCGCGCCCTTACTCCTAAAAATACTCCTAAAAATCTTCAACATTTTGGACAAAAAAGTCTCTCTTCTGCCCAAAAAAAGCGGGGAATCCGCAGTTTGAGACGTTTTCCAAACAGGCATTTTACGTCTTTGAGCACGCATGGATCCTTTGATTGTATTGCGACGAAAATCCACTTCTTGAGGAAAATATACAACAATCAAATCATCTAGATATGGATGAAAGAAAGTAGTCTTAGTTTCTCTATTCATCTCCTTAACGTTACACAGTTCTATACCTTGCACTTTTCTTAGACGAATATTAAATTCCTCGATGAACTCGTCTTCTACTAGTTCGTCCAAAGGGCAAAATAATTTGTATGACCATCGAGGGACCTCTTTCTTTATTTCTTTTCTTTTACCTGTGAATAATGACTTTTCATCAAATGTATCTTTTTTTTCTTCAAATTCTCGGTAATCCGTAGTAAGGATATCCTGAAGTTTATTTATCCAAAAAGTTTCTCTGGAATTTTCAATAGAATTTGAACACAAAATTTTTTCTGTTCCACGATGGGGTCCATTCAAAAGAGGATCGTACATTTTAGGTAAGCATTTTTGCTTAGTCTTATCATCGGACAATCTGGTTCTTTTTTCCAGTGCATCTATAGCAAGAGACCCCTTGTCTAAAGTTTCAATTCGATTGATAAGTTCGTTGCTTAGGTTGTTTCGTTTTTGGTCATTGGTATAAACCCAATGATTATATAGTTCTTCTGAAAATAGCTTTTCTGTCGTGCACAAAAGAATCTTCTGTTGTATCATTTCAAAAAAAGTTGACAAACTTGGTGGATATGTAAAAGATATTTTTTGTTTTCCATCACTTCGGCATGTATAAAAAAAATATTGTGACATTTCATTTCTTACAGGGTTTTCAAATTTTCTTAGATTCATTCTTATTCTTACAAATGAATTCTTTCTTTTTTTTATATAACGCAATGGACGATTCCATCGTTTATAGTCAAAAAGAAGAGTCACAAGAGGTTTTTCAAACCCGAAAAAGAGGTTTTTATCTTCTTTATCTTTTTTTATTTCTAACTTAAAATTTTCTTGATTTCCATCAAGATAAGAATTTTC